CCAGAAAATAGTTTAGTTTAGAATTCTGGCTTTGGGAGCCAGGGGTGAGAGTTAAAATCTCTCTTTTCTGGGCGCTAGGGAGGAATTTAACCTCCGATCTTCGGATTACAAGACCGATGCTTTTATGCTAAGCTACTAGGGCAAGCTCATTTCAGTGCTTTATTTTCTAATCATCCTGCTAGTGGGAAGAGAACAAGGAACAGTGCGAAATATAGGACGGATGCGATTTGTCCGATGATAATGAATGGATGTTCTACTGGTATTCCTCCAATTCATGTCAGGATAATCATGTCTGCGACTAGAGTTCAAAATAGGAATTGGGTGATTGGGCGGAACGTTAGTCCTCGTTGTTTTGAGGTATGTAATAGGGGTACCACTATTAGTACGAGGATGGAGAATAGTAGTGCAAGAACTCCTCCTAGTTTGTTGGGAATTGATCGGAGAATGGCGTAGGCAAACAGGAAATATCACTCTGGTTTAATATGAGGGGGAGTAACCAGGGGATTGGCTGGAGTGAAGTTTTCTGGGTCTCCTAAAAGGTTTGGGGAGAATAATGCCAGGAGTGTGAGGGCTAGTAGTATAATCACGAACCCAAGGAGGTCTTTGTATGAAAAGTATGGGTGGAAAGAAATTTTGTCTGCGTCTGAGTTCAGTCCGATGGGGTTATTTGATCCTGTTTCGTGGAGAAACAGTAGGTGAATGACAGTAGCGGCGGCGATAATGAATGGTAGAAGGAAGTGAAATGCAAAGAATCGTGTTAATGTTGCATTGTCTACGGAGAAGCCTCCTCAAATTCATTGAACTAATATATCTCCTATATATGGCACGGCGGATAGAAGGTTTGTGATTACTGTAGCGCCTCAAAAGGACATTTGTCCTCATGGAAGAACATAACCGACAAAGGCTGTCATTATAACTAGGAGTAGGAGAACTACTCCAATGTTTCAGGTTTCTTTGTTAAGGTATGATCCATAATATAGGCCTCGGGCAATGTGTATGTAAATACAGATGAAGAAGAATGATGCTCCATTGGCGTGAATATTACGAATTAGTCAGCCGTAGTTTACATCTCGGCAGATGTGGGTAACGGATGAGAATGCGGTTGAAATGTCTGAGGTGTAATGTATAGCTAGAAATAGGCCGGTTAGAATTTGAGTAATTAAGCATAATCCTAGTAGAGAGCCAAAGTTTCATCATGCTGAAATGTTGGATGGTGTGGGTAGGTCAACTAGTGCGTCATTAGCGATTTTAATGAGGGGGTGTGTTTTTCGTAGGCTTGCCATTAATGGTTCTTGTAGTTGAATAACAACGGTGGTTCTTCAAGTCATTGGTCTCGGTTAAAGTCTGAGCAAGAATTATGACCTATTTCATGTTTTTATTATTAATAGCTTTGGTTGTGGGGTTAGTTGCTGTTGCTTCTAATCCTACTCCTTATTTTGCTGCTCTTGGTTTAGTGGTTGCAGCTGGGGTTGGATGCGGGGTTTTGGTTGGTCATGGGGGCTCTTTTTTATCTTTAGTTCTCTTTTTAATCTATCTAGGGGGGATGCTTGTAGTTTTTGCTTATTCAGCGGCTTTGGCCGCCGAGCCTTATCCTGAAGCCTGGGGTAGTCGTTCCGTTTTAGGTTATGTGTTAGTATATCTTTTAGGGGTTGGTTTGGTGGCAGGGTTCTTTTGAGGGGGCTGATATGAAGGATCGTGGGTGGTTGTTGATGGACTGAAGGAGTTCTCCGTTTTACGTGGAGATGTTAGTGGGGTAGCTGTGATATACTCATCGGGTGGGGGAATATTGGTGATTTGTGCTTGGGTGCTGCTTTTAACCCTGCTTGTTGTGTTGGAACTCACTCGTGGTTTAAGTCGTGGGGCCCTTCGTGCAGTTTAGAGGAGAACAGGTAGGATAGCTAGAATTAGGGTTAGGAGGAAAATAGTTAGGTATGTTTTAATTATTCCTCGTGAGATGTCGTTTGTAACTTTTGCTATGGTCATTTGTGTTAGTGCTAGGCCTTTTGGTCCTATGGCTTCTAATCACGTTTTGTCTAGTTGAGTGGCGGCTGATTGACCTAAGGTAAGTTTAAGCTTTGGGAGGAGTCGGTGAATGATTGCGGGGAAAAATCCTAATATATTTGAGAAATGGTGTAATGGGATTATTGGAATAACTTTTACTTGTTTGCTCGTCATGTTGGCTAGTTCTATGGCTACTAGTAGGCCTGCAATTGTTACGAGAAGGGCTGCTATTTTCAGGGTGGCTGGTATTGTCATAATTGGTGTTTTTATTGGTAGGAAGTTTTGTGTAATAATGAGGCCTGCAATAATGCTTCCTCAAGCGAGTCGTTTAATGGAGTTAATCACTAGTGGATTATTTTCGTTAATTGGGGAGAGGGCCAGGAATCGTGGGGTTCCTATAACTACAAAATATACTAATCGGAAACTGTATACTGCGGTGAATGATGTGGCAATTAATGTCAGGGTTAGGGCTCAGGCGTTTAGGTGGGAGGTGTTTAGGGCTTCAATAATTGCGTCTTTTGAGAAGAATCCTGCCAGGAAGGGGGTTCCTGTTAGTGCTAAACTACCAATCGTAAAATAAGTTGAGGTTGCAGGTATAATATTAAATAGGCCTCCTATTTTTCGGATATCTTGTTCGTCGTTTAGGCTGTGAATAATGGACCCTGAGCATAGGAATAGTATGGCTTTAAAGAAAGCATGGGTGCAGATGTGAAGGAATGCTAGTTGTGGTTGGTTTAGTCCAATTGTAACTATTATTAGGCCTAATTGACTAGATGTTGAGAAAGCTACAATTTTCTTGATATCGTTTTGGGTTAGAGCACAGGTGGCTGTGAATAGTGAGGTTAGTGCTCCAAGGCATAGGCAGGTTGTTAGAGCTAACTGGTTATTTTCTATGAGGGGGTGAAGGCGGATAAGCAGGAAAATTCCTGCAACAACTATAGTACTTGAGTGGAGTAGGGCAGATACTGGTGTAGGGCCCTCCATGGCGGAGGGAAGTCAGGGGTGGAGGCCAAATTGGGCTGATTTTCCCGTTGCTGTTAGAGCAAGTCCTATTAAGGGAATTGTTAAATCGAAGTTTTTTGATAAGACAAAGATTTGTTGAATTTCTCAGGAGTTAAGGTTCATTGCAAATCAGGCCATAGTTATGATTAACCCGATGTCTCCTACCCGGTTGTAGATTACGGCTTGAAGAGCGGCTGTGTTGGCATCTGCCCGTCCGTGCCATCATCCGATAAGTAAGAAGGATATGATTCCTACTCCTTCTCAACCAATAAATAGTTGAAATATATTGTTAGCTGTAACTAGAATAATTATGGCTACTAAAAACGTGAGTAGATATTTAAAGAATCGGTCGATATAGGGGTCGGAGTGTATATATCACAGTGCGAACTCTAGAATTGATCAGGTTACATAGAGGGCAATTGGGACAAAAATTAGGGAGTAGTGGTCAAATTTAAAGCTGATGTTTACGTCAAATGTTTGGGTATTCATTCATTGTCAGTTTGTGATAATTCCTTCTGTTTTTAAATTCAGAAAAATTATTAATGGTAAGAGACTAATGAAGAATGCGGAACTAACGGCAATTTTGGTTATTCCTGCTATGTTTGATCCTTGTTGGTTGGGGTTTAATGTAGTAAGTAGCGGGTACACTAAAATAAAAAAGATTAGGAGAAGTGATGAGTGTATAATTAATGTCATTTTAGCTTCTACTTGGATTTGCACCAAGAGTTTTTGGTTCCTAAGACCAACGGATGAACTGTTATCCTTTAAAAGCGCAAGGAAGCCATGGATTTTAACCATGGAGGGCAAGGATTAGCAGTGCTTGCTATTTTCTGTTCTCCCTTGGTGAGTAAGGAGACTTTAACTCCTATCTTTAGAATCACAATCTAATATTTTGGCTAAACTATACTTACAGTAGCATCATCCTCATATGAGTTCTGGTTTTGTTACCAATAGGATGACGGGAACTAGGTGTAGTGTTATCAGTAGGTGTTCTCGGGTATGAAATGGTTGGAGTCCCGTAATGTGATTTGGTGTAGGGCCTCGTTGTGATATAAGGAACATATATAGGGAGTAGCCAGCTGTAATAAGTGTTCCTAGACCTGTAAGTAGAATTGTTCATGGGGATCAGTTAAATAGTGTTGTAATGATTATAAGTTCTCCTATTAGGTTTGGCAGTGGTGGGAGTGCTAGGTTAGCTAGGTTAGCAATGAATCACCATACTGCGGTTAGTGGAAAAATAATTTGTAGTCCTCGGGCAAGGATTATTGTTCGGCTGTGTGTTCGTTCATAAGCTGTGTTGGCTAAGCAAAATAGTGCTGAGGAGACTAATCCGTGGGCAATTATTAAAATAATTGCTCCTGAAAATCCTCATGGGGTTTGGATTAAAATTCCGCCTGCTACAAGGCCCATGTGACTTACGGATGAGTAGGCGATTAGTGATTTTAGGTCTGTTTGTCGGAGGCAAATTGACCCTGTTATAATAATGCCTCATAGGGCTAAAATAATAAATGGGTAGGCCAGTTCTTTTGATAGGGGGTCTAATATCACTATTATTCGTATTATTCCGTATCCACCTAGCTTTAGTAAGACTGCTGCTAGTACTATTGATCCTGCTACAGGGGCTTCTACATGTGCTTTTGGTAGTCAAAGGTGTACTCCATATAATGGTATTTTAACTAAAAATGCGATTAGGCAGCCAGCTCATCAGATTATATGGCCTCAAGAATTGAGTTGTAGAGGTTGTGAATATTGGAGAACTAATATTGATAGTGTGCCCGTAGATTGCTGGAGAAGGAGAAGGGCAACTAAGAGCGGGAGTGATCCTGCTAGGGTATAAAACAAGAAGTAGGTTCCTGCATTGAGTCGTTCGGTTTGATTTCCTCATCGGGTAATAATGATAAGGGTTGGGATAAGTGTAGCTTCAAATATAATATAAAATATAATAATTTCTGTGGCGCCGAATGCTATAATTAGAAAGGCTTGTAGTGAGGCCAGGAGCGTAATATACAATCGTTGTCGGCTAATTGGCTCTGGATTAATGTGGTTTTGGCTGGCTAAAATTATAAGGGGAAGTAGTCAGCATGTTAGTACTAAAAGGGGGGTTGATAGTGGATCTGTGGCTAAGTATGTGTTGGAGGAAGTTCATCCAGTTTCAGATGTCCATTTAAATCATATTAGGCTAATGGAGGCAATTAGGAGGCTGTGTGCGGTTGTAGCTGTCCATAGTCATTTAGGAGAAGTTAATCAAATTGTTGGGAATAATATAAATGTGGGAATAAGTACTTTTAGCATTGTAGAAGATTGAGGTTTTGTAGTCGGTCAGTGCCGTGGGTACGAGCAGTGGCAACTAGTAGGGCCAGACCAGTGCTAGCTTCGCAAGCAGAGAAGGCCAAAAGTAATATGGGGGCCGTTGAAAATCCTGTAGATTCAAATTGTAGGGCTCATAGGGCCAGTGCAATAAATAGGGATAATATTATTCCTTCTAAACATAAGAGTGCGGAGAGTAGGTGGGTCCGGTGAAATGCCAGTCCTATTAGGCCTAAGATGAATGCTGAGCTAAAGCTAAAATGTACGGGTGTCATAAGGGGGCCGTGGAATTAAACCACGATTTTCTGAGCCGAAATCAGAGGTCTTGTTTTGGACTAGCTCCCTATTCTGCTCATTCTAAGCCACCTTGAGTTCATTCATAAATTAGTCCTAGGGTTAATAAGATTAGGACTGTTGTGGCTCAGAAGAATGTTCCAGTAGGATTGTTAAGTTGATCCCCTCAGGGTAATGGGAGGAGAAGGGCAATTTCTAGGTCAAAGAGAAGAAATAAAATAGCTACTAGGAAGAAGCGTAAAGAAAATGGCAATCGGGCAGATCCCAGTGGGTCAAATCCACATTCGTATGGTGATAGCTTTTCTGCGTCTGGGTTTATTTGTGGGAGTCAGAAAGAAATGGTTGCTAAAATTAGTGAAAGGGCGGCTGTAATAGTTAAAATGGTTATAATTAGATTCATTATCTTTCCTTGGGGTTTAACCAAGACTGTGTGATTGGAAGTCACTTGTACTAACTTTAATACTAGAAAGATTATGAGCCTCATCAATAGATAGACACGTAGAGGAATAGTCATACTACGTCGACAAAGTGTCAGTATCAGGCAGCGGCTACAAAGCCGAAATGGTGTTCGGATGTAAAGTGGTATTGGATTTGGCGTAGAAGGCATACTGCTAGGAAGGTTGATCCAATAATAACATGGAGTCCATGGAATCCTGTAGCTACAAAGAATGTTGAGCCATATACTCCGTCTGCAATTGTGAAGGGTGCTTCATAATATTCCATAGCTTGGAGAGCAGTAAAGTAGAGTCCAAGTAGAATGGTTAATGCTAGGGATTGAATAGCTTGTTTTCGTTCCCCTTCTATAATGCTGTGGTGGGCTCATGTAACTGTAACCCCGGATGCTAATAGTACAGCTGTGTTGAGAAGGGGCACTTCAAATGGGTCTAGGGGGGTGATTCCTGTGGGAGGTCAGCATCCACCTAGTTCTGGGGTAGGTGCTAAACTCGAGTGGTAGAATGCTCAGAAGAATCCTAGGAAGAAGAATACTTCGGAGGTAATAAATAAGATTATTCCGTATCGTAGTCCTTTTTGTACTGGGGGTGTGTGGTGGCCTTGGAAGGTTCCTTCTCGAATGATGTCACGTCATCATTGATACATAGTAAGAAGTAGGAGAATTAGTCCTAGAGTTATTAATGTTGTTGAGTGGAAGTGAAATCAGATTGCTAAGCCGGATGTTATTAGTAGGGCAGCGATAGCTCCGGTTAGTGGTCATGGGCTTGGATCAACTATATGATAGGCATGTGCTTGGTGGGCCATTAAACGTTTTCTTGTAGGTATAGGCTTAGAAGAAGTACAAATACATAAGCTTGAATTATTGCTACGGCTACTTCTAATAGTGTTAGTAAAAATAATACTGTGGCGGTTAGAATTGCTACTGTTGGTATCATTGGTAGGAGAACAAATACAGCTGTGGCAATGAGTTGAATTAGAAGGTGGCCTGCAGTTAAGTTGGCTGTGAGTCGGACTCCTAGGGCTAATGGTCGAATAAATAGACTAATTGTTTCGATAATAATTAGTACTGGAATCAGTGGGATGGGTGTACCTTCTGGTAACAGGTGACCTAAAGCTACTGTTGGTTGATTTCGTATTCCGATAATTACTGTAGCAAGTCATAGTGGTACAGCAAATCCTATATTGAGTGATAGTTGTGTCGTTGGTGTAAAGGTATATGGCAGGAGCCCTAACATGTTAATTGTAATTAAGAAAATTATTAGGGAGGCTAGTAGTAGGGCTCATTTATGTCCTCCTACATTTAGTGGGAGTATTAGTTGATTTGTAAATCGATTAATAAATCATCCTTGAATTGTAATAAGGCGGTTATTAATTCATCGAGATGATGAAGTTGGGTAAAGTACTCAGGGTAGTGCAATTGCGATGGCAATTAGTGGAATTCCTAGGTAGGATGGGCTTGCAAATTGGTCGAAGAAGCTTACTATCATGGTCAGTCTCAGGATTCAGTTTTGTGTTTTTCAGCACTTACTGGGGTTGGTTCATTTGGTGAGATGTGGCTTAAGATTTTAGTTGGAATAATAGTTAAGAAAACTAGTCAAGAAAATACTAAGATTGCAAATCAAGGGCCTGGGTTTAATTGTGGCATTTCACTAGAGGTGGTCGGGAATCACCAATCTTTGGCTTAAAAGGCCAACGCTTTGTCCAATATTTAGCTTCCTAGCGAGGCGTCTTCTAGTATTAGTGAGGATCAGTTTTCGAAGTGTTCTAGTGGTACTGCTTCAACTACAATTGGTATAAAGCTATGATTTGCTCCGCAGATTTCAGAGCATTGTCCGTAGAATACTCCTGGGCGTGAGGCGATGAAAGCAGTTTGATTTAGTCGGCCTGGGACTGCGTCTATTTTTACACCTAAAGATGGAACGGCTCAGGAGTGTAGTACGTCTTCAGCGGATACTAAGACACGGACTGGGGACTCTATTGGGACAACTATTCGATGGTCTGTTTCTAAGAGTCGGAATTGTCCTGGGGCAAGGTCTTGGGTAGGTACTATATAAGAGTCAAATCCTAGGTTTTCGTAATCTGTATATTCATAGCTTCAGTATCATTGGTGTCCTATTGCTTTGATTGTTAGGTGGGGATCATTAATTTCGTCCATAAGGTAAAGAATTCGTAGGGATGGTAGAGCAATTAATACTAAAATAACGGCTGGTAGAATAGTTCATACAATTTCGATTTCTTGGGAGTCTAAAATATATTTATTAGTAAGTTTGGTTGATACCATTGCAATAATAATATATAGCACTAGGGTGCTAATTAAAAACACAATTATTAATGCGTGGTCATGGAAGTGAAGAAGTTCTTCTATAACGGGTGATGCCGCGTCTTGGAATCCTAGTTGCGTTGGGTGTGCCATTAATTTTAAGTGTAAGACATGCAGGGATTTAACCTACAATTTCACCTTGACAAGGTGATGTAATCTTCATTTTACTAATGTCTTTAGAAGGAAGTGACAGAGTGGTTATGTGGCTGGCTTGAAACCAGCATATGGGGGTTCAATTCCTCCCTTTCTCGTTAATTTGATTGAATTTGAACAAATGCTGGTTCCTCGTATGTGTGGTAAGGAGGGGGGCAGCCATGGAGTCATTCCACATTTGTTATTGTTAGTTCTACAGATAACACTTCTCGTTTAGCGGCGAAGGCTTCTCATAGAATAAATAGGAACATAATTACCGCTACTAGGGAGATTAGGGATCCGATAGATGATACTGTATTTCATAGGGCATAAGCGTCTGGATAATCAGAATACCGTCGTGGTATTCCTGCTAGACCCAGGAAGTGTTGTGGGAAGAATGTGAGGTTAACTCCGATAAATATAACCCCAAAGTGGATTTTTGTTCAAGCGCTATGCAGAGTGTACCCTGTTAGTAGGGGGAATCAGTGTACAAAGGCTGCCATAATTGCGAATACGGCACCCATTGATAGTACATAGTGGAAATGTGCTACTACATAATAGGTGTCGTGGAGAACAATATCAAGTGATGAATTAGAGAGGACAATTCCTGTAAGTCCTCCCACTGTAAACAGGAAAATGAATCCTAGGGCTCATAGTATTGGTGTTTCTCATTTAATTGATCCTCCGTGAAGTGTAGCCAGTCAGCTAAATACTTTTACACCCGTTGGAATTGCGATAATTATTGTTGCGGATGTAAAATATGCACGGGTGTCTACGTCCATTCCGACAGTAAACATATGGTGGGCTCATACAATGAACCCTAGGAGGCCAATGGCCATTATGGCTCATACTATTCCTATATAACCAAATGGTTCTTTTTTACCTGAATAATAGGCTACAACGTGAGAAATAATTCCAAATCCTGGAAGGATTAAAATGTAAACTTCTGGGTGACCAAAGAATCAGAATAAGTGTTGATAGAGAATTGGGTCTCCCCCGCCTGCGGGATCAAAGAATGTGGTGTTAAGATTTCGATCTGTTAAAAGCATTGTAATACCGGCAGCTAGAACAGGTAGTGATAGGAGAAGGAGGACGGCGGTTACAAGTACGGATCAAACAAATAGGGGTGTTTGGTATTGGGAAATGGCTGGAGGTTTTATGTTAATGGTTGTAGTAATGAAGTTGATTGCCCCCAGGATTGATGAAACACCTGCTAAATGTAGTGAGAAAATTGTTAGGTCTACTGATGCTCCTGCGTGGGCCAGGTTTCCTGCAAGAGGGGGGTATACTGTCCATCCGGTGCCAGCTCCGGCTTCAACACCAGAGGAAGCTAGTAGTAACAGGAATGATGGGGGAAGAAGTCAGAAGCTTATATTGTTTATTCGTGGGAATGCCATGTCTGGGGCTCCGATTATCAGGGGTACAAGTCAGTTTCCGAATCCTCCAATGAGGATAGGCATTACTATAAAGAAAATTATTACGAAGGCGTGGGCGGTAACAATTACATTGTAAATTTGGTCATCACCTAGAAGTGATCCGGGTTGACTAAGTTCAGCTCGGATGAGGAGGCTTAAAGCGGTTCCTACTATTCCGGCTCAGGCACCAAATACTAGATAAAGGGTACCAATGTCTTTGTGGTTGGTAGAGAAGAATCAGCGCGTGATTGCCACAGGTAGGGTAGCCGAGTGTTTAGGCGGTGGGTTGTAGCCCCGAAGACAGAGGTTTAAGTCCTCTTCCTATCAGCCCCGTGGTGAAGAAAACATATTGGATTGCAAATCCGAAGACGTAGATTAATACTCTGCCGGGGCTTTTCCCGCCTTTCTGAGTTAAACGGCGGGAAAAGTAGATGGATGCTCGCTGGCTTGAGCGCTTAGCTGTTAACTAAGAGTTTGTAGGATCGAGGCCTTCCCATCTAGTAAGGCCTTAGCTTAATAAAAGTATCTGATTTGCAATCAGGAGATGCGAGTTGATCTCTCGTAGGTCTTAATCAGGGACTAGAAGATTTTCACTTCTACTTAAAGCTTTGAAGGCTTTTGGTCTAATATTATCCTAAGTCCCTAGGTGGCTAGTATTAGAATGGTTGGGGTCATCGGTAGTAGTCCTAGGGTAGCCATGGTGAATAGGGCTAGGGGTATGGAGGTCTGGGTTGTTTGGGTTCGTCAGGGGGTGGTTGAGTTGATTATATTAGGGGAGATGGTTAGTGTTATTGCGTAGCATAGTCGTAGATAGAAGTATAGGCTAATCAGGGCAGCTAGGGCTATGATTGTGGCGACAATGGGAAGATCTTGTTTTGTCAGTTCTTGTAAAATTAATCATTTTGGTATAAACCCTGTGAGCGGCGGTAGGCCGCCTAGTGATAATAATACTAGGGCAGTTGTTGCCGTTAGGATGGGGCTTTTTGATCAGGTTGTTGCTAGCGTGCTGAGTTTAGTTGTCAGTGATATTTTTAGGGTTAGGAATGCTGCGGAGGTCATGATAATGTATGTCCCTAGTGCAATTAGGGTGAGCTGGGGGGCGTATTGGATTACAATAATTATTCATCCTATGTGTGCAATTGAGGAGTAGGCTAGAATTTTTCGTAGCTGGGTTTGGTTCAGGCCTCCTCACCCGCCCACTAATGTAGATGTTACCCCTAGTAGTGTTAATAGTAGCGGGTCAATGTTTTGTGCTGTTTGAATGATAAGTGCGAAGGGGGCAAGTTTTTGTCATGTGGAGAGAATAAGTCCTGTTAATAGATCTAATCCTTGTATAACTTCGGGCATTCAGAAGTGTATTGGTGCAAGTCCAATCTTAAGTGCTAGGGCGGTTATAAATATTGTGTTAGCGAGGGGGTCTGATAGGTCGGTGATGTTCCATTCTCCTGTTATTCAGGCATTTGTTGTGCTGGCAAATAGAATTATTGCTGCTGCAGTGGCTTGGGTTAAGAAGTATTTTGTTGTTGCTTCTACTGCGCGGGGGTGGTGGTGTTGTGCTATTAGGGGGGTAATTGCTAGTGTGTTAATTTCTAGGCCTATTCAAGCTAGAAGTCAGTGAGAGCTGGCGAAGGTTAGAGTAGTTCCTAGTCCTAGGCTGGATAGTAAAATTATAAGTACGTATGGGTTCATTGGCGGAGGAGGGACTTTAACCGTCATGTTCGGGGTATGGGCCCGAAAGCTTCATTAGCTGACCCCGCCTTAGAAAGTGGTGTAAAGGAAGCACCAGGAGTTTTGATCTCCTGAGTATGGGTTCAATTCCCTTCTTTCTAGGAACTGAGGGGATTTTAACCCCTGTAATTCACTCTATCAAAGTGGTCCTTGGGTGCTCAGGCACAGTTCCTTAGTTATAGTTGTGGGGGGAGCCCCGCTAGTGCAATTGGCAGAGCGGTATGTCATAGTACAAAGGCTAGTGTGAGAGGGAGGAAATTTTTTCATACTAGGTGTATTAGTTGGTCATAACGGAATCGTGGGTACGAGGCTCGTACTCATAGGAATAGAATGGATAGAAGTGCAGCTTTAGTTATGAGGTTGATTGTTGTAAGTTCTGGTATGTTTGGGATGTGTGAGGCTCCTAAAAATAAGACAGCTGAGAGGGTGTTTATTAGAAGGATGTTGGCGTATTCGGCTAGAAAGAAAAGTGCAAATGGTCCTCCTGCATATTCTACGTTAAAGCCGGACACTAGTTCAGATTCTCCTTCTGTTAGGTCGAATGGTGCTCGGTTTGTTTCGGCTAGTGTTGAGATATACCATATTGCGGCTAAAGGCCAGGCGGGAATTAGTAATCAGATGCTTTCCTGAGTGGTATTAAATGTTTGTAGTGTATATCCCCCGGAGAAAATAATAACGGATAAAAGGATAAGTCCTAGGCTGACTTCATATGAGATCGTTTGGGCTACGGCTCGTAGTGCTCCAATTAGGGCGTATTTCGAATTTGATGCTCATCCTGATCCTAGGATTGAGTATACTGCAAGGCTTGATAGGGCCAGAATAAAGAGGATCCCTAGGTTAAGATCAGTTACTGGGTGAGGTATAGGTATTGGTGCTCATAAGGTCATGGCTAGGGTTAGTGCTAGTACTGGAGCAGCTAAAAACAGAAATGGGGAGGATGTAGATGGGCGGACGGGTTCTTTAATGAAGAGTTTTACTCCGTCAGCAATTGGTTGTAGTAATCCGTATGGGCCTACCACGTTTGGTCCCTTTCGTAGTTGCATGTATCCTAATACCTTTCGTTCAATAAGTGTTAGGAAGGCTACTGCTAGAAGTACGGGTACGATGTAGGCTAAGGGGTTAATTAGGTGGGTTATTAGGGTGTTTAGCATAAACTGGGAAGAGGATTTGAACCTCTGGTTAAAAGGGCTTAGGCCTTTCGCAATTTACCATGCTCTGCCACCCCAGTATGTCCTTATTTTGGCCAGCTGGGGTTTTGGCCCTCCCTTTATTTTATTTATTTGTTTTCATAAATTAGGGGTGGGGCGTGCCTTGAGCATTGGCCCCTCTTTTCCGATCCTTTCGTACTAGGAAAAGTAGCGTTACAGATAGAAACTGACCTGGATTGCTCCGGTCTGAACTCAGATCACGTAGGACTTTAATCGTTGAACAAACGAACCCTTAATAGCGGCTGCACCATTAGGATGTCCTGATCCAACATCGAGGTCGTAAACCCCCTCGTCGATATGGACTCTGGGAGAGGATTGCGCTGTTATCCCTAGGGTAACTTGGTTCGTTGATCGGCTTGTATTAGCCGGATCATATTTGGTCAGATGTTCTGTGGCTTAGAGATGTCTCTCTTAGTTTTAGGAAATTTTCCCGTTCCACCTGGAGGCTTTTTTTTCCTCCGTGGTCGCCCCAACCGAAGGTAAAATCTCATGTTCCACAAAGTTTTCACTTTTTATTGAGTTGCTTAACGTGGTTGAGTTTTGTACCTTAAGCTCCAAAGGGTCTTCTCGTCTTGTATTATTATACCCGCTTCTGCACGGGTAGATCAATTTCACTGACTGGAAAGGGGAGACAGTTAAGCCCTCGTTTAGCCATTCATACAGGTCTCTATTTAAAAGACAAGTGATTGCGCTACCTTTGCACGGTCAAAATACCGCGGCCGTTGAACTTGTAGTCACTGGGCAGGCTGGACCTCCTATACTTGGTTGTGTTGCAGGAGGCGATGTTTTTGGTAAACAGGCGAGGCTTGTGTTTGCCGAGTTCCTTCCTTTTCTTTTAGTCTTTCCTTTGTTGCACTCCAGTGTGGGGGTAACGATATTTAGGTTGTGGGTTTTTCTAGGTTTTTTTGTGATACCACATTGCTCTCTTTGGTTGAGTTCGTTAGTTGCCAATGGCTTGTCCGATTTGGCTTACACTTGTGCTTGGAGAAGGGCGGGCCTTCTTGTTACTCATTTTAGCATAATCTCTTCCATGTGGGCATGGGTTGGCCTAATAGTATTTAGGGGAGTAAGATATATTATCAGGATAATAAACTTCTATCTGTCTGAGCTTTAACGCTTTCTATCTAGGTGGCTGCTTTTAGGCCCACTAGAACAGTATGTTTTATGTATTATGATCTTTATCCTCCTAGAAAGGTTGTATCCTTTGTCAAAGGGGCTGTACCCCCTTTAACTAACTCTCGTATGTTTCTCTTGTTGTCTTATTAATGTTTATTTGATTTGGGGAGTACGAGGCTGAACTTCTATCCATTTCTTAGGCAACCAGCTATCACCAGGTTCGGTAGGTCTGTCACTTCTACCCGGAGCTCTTCCCACTCTTTTGCCACAGAGACGGGTTGGCCCTCAATAGGCTGTCTCGGGGTAGCTCACCTGGCTTCGGGGTTTCAAACTAAAGGTCTCTTTGCTTGGGTGTACTGGCTAAATCATGATGCAAAAGGTACAAGGTTTAATCTTTGCTTTTTATTGCTTATATGGGTTATTTCATTTCTCTTTCAGCTTTCCCTTGCGGTACTATTTCTATCGCTTTGTGGAACCTTTTCTGTCGCCCATACTCAGGTAAAAGAATGATTTAATTTTTAGTGTTAGGTCTATCTTATTTTATTTATATTGTTTAGTTATTAGGTAGTTAAGCTAGCTGTTTGGCTCAGGGCGATCCAATTTGCATGGATGTCTTCTCGGTGTAAGTGAGATGCTTGACTAACTCAGCCACACCCTGGGTTTGATCCAAGTGCACCTTCCGGTACACTTACCGTGTTACGACTTGCCTCCCCTTGTCAGTGCTATTATATTAGATATTTTTGGTGCATTTTGACAGGGGAGAGTGACGGGCGGTGTGTACGCGTCTCAGAGCCGGGTTCAAAGGGACACTCTATTTCCCTTTTACTACTAAATCCTCCTTCAAGCACTGTTTCATGGTGCATGTTCGTAATATTCTATGTTAGAAAATGTAGCCCATTTCTTCCCACTCCATGCGCTACACCTCGACCTGACGTTTTGGGTTGTACCCATTTTGCTTACTTTTATTACCTTCACAGGGTAAGCTGACGACGGCGGTATATAGGCTGGGTTGGCTAGAAGTGGTGAGGTTGAACGGGGGTTATCGGTTCTAGAACAGGCTCCTCTAGGGGGATCTGAGACACCGTCAGGTCCTTTGGGTTTTAAGCTAATGCTCGTAGTACCCTGGCGGACATCTATTGTAGTTGGATGTCTAAGTTTACGGCTGAGCATAGTGGGGTATCTAATCCCAGTTTGTTCCTCAGCTTTCGTGGGGTCAGGTGGGTTCATTAAAGTTACTTTCGTATTAGGGCTTCGGACGCCTAGAAGCGTATGACGGCCAAGGGGCCATTTGACTTTATTTTTATTTATCCTTAACCACCCTTTACGCCGTTGTAATATCAACTAGGGCCTCTCGTCTAACCGCGGTGGCTGGCACGAGTTTTACCGGCCCTCTTAACACTAACTGAGTCAAGTTTTCACTTATGGCTTAATGTTTATCACTGCTGAATTCCCTTGGGGGTGTGGCTCGGCTAGGCGTCTTGGGCTAATATTTGTGCCTGATGCCCGCTCCTCGTCCCCGGGTAGGGGGATTGAGGGCATATTCACTGGGGTGCGGAGACTTGCATGTGTAAGTTGAGTTAGAGCTGATAATAAGGTCGGGACCATGCCTTTGTGCATGCGGAGATTTTTAGGTCTCATCTTAGCATCTTCAGTGCTATGCTTTGTATTAAGCTACGCTAGCTAAATAATGTCAGAAAATTTAGTGTGGAGGTGATTTTTTGGGGTTTTTGGCAGAGATTTTTGGGTGATTACTGAATTGGGATAAAAAAACCGATGCACATATATATATATATATATAATGGGATGCCAATTCGTACCTCAACTCGTTGGCTTACACGTTCTTGGGTCCTCCTTGGTTTCGGGGTTTGACAAGGATAACAGGATTCTTTGAGCGTAGGGGGTAGGGGGGTTTGTCGCGCAAAAACCAAAGGGGGCACTATATAAGGATAAGTTGAATAAGAGATGAATATGTTATGCACTTGAGTTAGAAGTATGCAGTTCTTAAATTATGTCTTACGATAATTCATTTATATAATCACATTCAAGGAAAATGTTCAACCTTAAACCAACATTTGTGCCTGCACTCTGAGATGCAAGATGAAAGGAAACCAAAAAAAAAATACCTTATGCATATAAAAGAACGCTCGGCATGTGGGGTAATGAACCATATGTACTACACCATTAATCAGATGCCAGTATAATTATCCGAGGGTGGAGTATTACAGTTATGTACCTGAAATAGGAACCAGATGCCAGTAATAGTTCATATTGTGCGACCCCCACAATTGATGTCCCTGATTCTATCATGCATGATATTCCTTTATATAAATGGTTGGTGGTCTCTTACTACATTAATATGTTTGAATAAAACCTTAGTTGAGTCATTCAAGGAAAAATGTGGGGACAATTTCTTGGGGAATAATATATTACCCGGGTTAAAATAATTTAACTTGTGAGTCTTAAGATTATGCTTTATGCATACCTTAGTTTATATGTACTTGCTTTGGGGTTAATATAATGATATGGTGATAATACATATATGTACTAATACACTAATGTAATATTATGCATATTATGTATTAAACCATACAGGGATGGTTATCC